TTTCGATTGGGTATGGCTTCAACTATTCCTCAAGCCCGCCAATTAGTTAATCATAGACATATTTTAGTTAATGGTCGTATAGTAGATATACCAAGTTATCGTTGCAAACCCCGAGATATTATTACAGCAAGGGATGACAAAAAATCCAGAGCTCTGATTCAAAATTATCTTGATTCATCCCACCATGAAGAATTGCCAAAGCATTTGACTCTTCACGCATTCCAATATAAAGGATTAGTCAATCAAATAATAGATAGTAAATGGGTCGGTTTGAAAATAAATGAATTACTTGTCGTAGAATATTATTCTCGTCAGACTTAAACCTAACTAAAATAACAAACCAAGGGTTCGTACAATTTTTCCCTTTCACTTAAGTTAAGTAAAGGGACACAAGGTAAGGAATTGGATCCGGAGATTTGTATTTTTCTCCCATTCATGTATCATAGATCAGTAGGCAGATCCTTATTCCCTGCCCGTTCTTTCTTTCCTTCCGTATCACAGAAATTAGGAATTGAGAATCTATCTCAAAGAAAGGTCTGAAGCATTGGTGAATTGGGTGAAGATACGGAAAGAGAGGGATTCGAACCCTCGGTAAACAAAAGCCTACATAGCAGTTCCAATGCTACGCCTTGAACCACTCGGCCATCTCTCCTACATAATGATTATGACCGAGAATCCGAGCGAATTGCGAGTTGTTCATATTCGATTGTTAGATGGGTACAGACACTCGAATCCATTCTAGCTATAAAAATGGAAAACTTTTCATCAAAGAAAGTATTTTTTCTTCGAGCCAGGGAGCTGGGAGAAAAAGATAATATAATCTTTTTTGAAAAACGGTTAAAAACAATAACAATAAAGATATATCTTGTTTGCCAAGACGGAGGCGGCGCTCCTACCTTTTTCTGATATTTTTACCGGATTCAATCAATGAATTGGAACGAATCAACTGATCGGTCTATTTTGTTGGACTATGGTAAATGGATACCTTTCGATCATAATTATCTTTTTATTCGAATTCAATTTCCATAAGAATTTGAAAATTTCTTTCCAATTTTAGGTCGCTTAACAACAACCCCTTAACCCGTAAATCTATTCCAAATTCATAAATCATCCTTTTCGATTTGATTGTATAGTGTATAAGCGTCTACCCGCTATGGACAAAACACAAAATGGAGGGTTATTCTATTTTCATTATAGAAGGATTATTGAAGAATTATTCGATTTTTTTCTTCTTTGGATCTTAATTTCAGAAAAACTTCTCGAATTCTCCTAATCCGCAAGATAAATTCTTTGATTCTTCTACTTTGATCAAATTGGAATAGTTCCTTTCATTCTTATACTACTACATTTATACTACTACATTTGGATGAAATCGAATCGGATTCTAATATTTCTTATTTTTTATTGACCCCCTTCAAAAAGAAAAAATTGGATATGAGTCTGCTTTTATGTTATTTCGTACTGTAAAATTCCTTTACTTGTGGGATCGTTTTCTCACGAGAGTTAATGAAAAGAATTATAGAATGGATTTCTACCTATGCCTAGATCGCGGATAAATGAAAATTTTATTGATAAGACCTTTTCAATTGTGGCCAATATCTTATTACGAATAATTCCGACAACTTCAGGAGAAAAAGAGGCATTTACCTATTATAGAGATGGTGTGATTTGATTATTTTTTTATTTACCGCTTCGGTCTTAGGAGAAAGACGGAAGATTCGGGATAGAAAAGAACGAAAAAGATTATTGAAAAAATCTACGCTTGTTGAAGGTGAAGTTTCTAGATAAAACAATTCCTTCTGTCGTGTATCCCCGATTAATGCAGCCTCAGATGCTTCAATTGTTGATTCGAGTATTGAGCGAAAGGTTACACCTATGGGTTCTATATTACAGGCCAACCCTACCATACTAGACTAGTACCAATAGGCCGCATAGGGGAAGAGGCGCTACGCCTAGGAATCAACAACACGAAAACTTTGTTTAAAATTACCGCCTTTCCTTATTGGGATCGGGACTAAAAAGAATGGTTGGGATAACAAACATCCATCTCGTTGGTACTTTGGATACCCTTAGAACCATAGAAGACTGTTGAAGTGATTAATTCCTGGAAATTAAAGGGCGTTGAGAACAAAGAAATTGTTGGAGTTTACATTTTTATCTAGTACCAGTATCAACACGCGTGATGTTAAGAAAATATCTTTTGCAGAAAGGTTGGCTAGAGATTTCTTGTAAAAACGTTAGCCCCACTGAATTCATAATGAGAATATTTCAATCTTTTTTGATTCCATGTATTATTTTCATTATGCACATAGGGGAGGAGCCGTATGAGATGAAAATCTCATGTACGTTTCTGGAACGGAGAATTCTTTGAATCGAATGACGACCGTAACGGATGTCAGCTCAATCGGAAGGAAATTATGCGGAAGCTTTACAGAATTATTATGAAGCTATGCGACTAGAAATTGATCCCTATGATCGAAGCTATATACTCTATAACATA